ATATTAAAGAATAGATTAAAAATTAAATTTATTAATGAAAAAGTATGTTTAGGGTTGAATTATACCTTATTGTATAATAACCTTAATTAATATTAAATAAATGTATTATAACGGCTGGTTCGCTTCTAATAGAAAATTGTTTATTATTAAATTTAGTTAGTTGATTTTGTATTTTAATAAAAGTTTGATTTTAGCTTTGTTATTTATGTTATAATTTTTTTGCATGTAAATTTTTGTGTGAATAAAAATTTAATTAAAAATTAAATTTTATTAGTTAAGTTATTAAATTTATTAATTGCAGTATTTAATTTTAATAATTAAATAAATTTAGAATTATAAATTATAAGATTATAAATAAAAAATGTGCCAGCAATTGCGGTTATACATTTTATATGAGTAAATATTTTTTATTTTTTAATATTTATAAATACAGTATTTATATTAAATTATTTTAAATAAACTTAAATTAGGTGAAATTATTTTATTTTTTTAAAAATATATTAATTTTTAAATTATTATGAAATCTTATTTTTAAACTAGGATTAGATACCCTATTATTTAAGATTTAAATTTTAGTAAGATTTTAGAATAGTAATAGTTATGAGCTTTAAATTTAAAAAAATTGGCGGTATTTAAAACTAATTAGGGGAATTTGTCTTTTAAATGATAATCCTCAAGATACCTTACTTTTATTAAAAATTTATTTATTGCCGTTATCAGAATATTTTATTAGAAATTAAAATTTTCTTAAATATTAATTAAATATTTATTTCAGGTCATTATGTAGTGTATGTAAAAGTTAAGATGAATTACAATGATTTTAAATTATTATGAATATTAATTTGCAATAGTTAATTGAAGGTGGACTTAATAGTAAAATAATAAAATTAAATTTTTTTGAAATTAGAATTAAATATGTACATATCGCCCGTCGCTCTCGTTTTTAATATGAGATAAGTCGTAACAAAGTAGATGTACTGGAAAGTGTATCTGGAAAGTAATAAAATTATTTCAAATTATAATTTTGAATATATTTTATTTACAATAAATTATTTAATTGTTAAATCAATTTAATTTGAAAATTTAAAATTATTATTTTTATTATAATTTAAATTATTTTAATAAAAATAATTTTATTAGTTAATTTTGTTTTAGTATTTTTTAAAGAATAAATTTTTTTAATTATAATTAAATAGTATTGTGAAAGAATTTTTGAAATATTTTATTTATATTATTAAATAATATATATTTTTAAAAAAGTAAATTTAATTTATTGTATCTTGTGTATCAGAGTTTATTAAATAAATAGTATTTAATAATATTTTTCTCAAATTTAAAAGATTTATTTTATTATAATTTTTTTTGTGGAATAAAAATTATTAATATTAAAATAGTAATGAAATGTTATTCGTTTTTAAAGTTATTTAGTTTTTTAATAAATGAATTTAATTCAGATATTATATTTAAAATTTTATTTTTTATTATAATTTTTTTTAATATTAATATTTTAGGGGATAAGCTTTAAAATAAATTTTTATAATTTATATGTATATTATATATATATATATATATATATGCTTAGAAATAGTTTTTTTTTAAAAAATGTTATAATTTATATTTAAATTAGTATAAAATTTTAATTTAATAAAATTTAATTTTTTATTAAAATAAATTATTTAATAATTAATTATTTGTAATAATGATAAAATTAGTAAAATTATATTTGTTTAAAAATTATTTAAATTTTGTTAGTTTAAGTTAAGGAATTCGGCAAATATTATATTCACCTGTTTAACAAAAACATGTCTTTTTGAATTTAATTTAAAGTCTAATCTGCTCTATGAATGATAAATTTTAATGGCCGCAGTATTTTGACTGTGCAAAGGTAGCATAATAATTAGTCTTTTAATTAAGGACTGGAATGAATGATTGAATGAGATATATACTGTCTATATTTAAATATTAATTTAATTTAATTTTTAAGTTAAAAAGCTTAAATTTTTTTAAAGGACGAGAAGACCCTATAGAGTTTCATAATTATTTTAATTTTAAAATTTAATTTATTTTAATATTTTATTAATTATTTTGTTGGGGCGATAGGAAAATTAAATTAACTTTTTTGATTTATTATTTACATTGATATATGATTTTTTGATCCTATTATATAGATTAACAGGTTAAATTACCTTAGGGATAACAGCGTAATTTTTTTTAGAGTTCTTATCAATAAAAAAGATTGCGACCTCGATGTTGGATTAAAATTTATTTTAGGTGAAGAAGCTTAATAATTAGGTCTGTTCGACCTTTAAAATTTTACATGATCTGAGTTCAAACCGGTGTAAGCCAGGTTGGTTTCTATCCTTAAATTTTAAAAAAGTTTTTAGTACGAAAGGACCAAAATTTTAAAATAATTTTTAATAAGTAGTTGATTTTTATTAAATTTTAAAAATTAAAACAAATTTGTTATTAAATTTTTATTTTAAATAATATAAATAATATTTATAGTTTTTATTGAATTTAAAAGAATTAAATTTATTTATTTTAGGTTTATCGATTTTAATTATTAGAGTAATAGTAGGGGTAGCTTTTTTAACATTATTAGAGCGTAAATTATTAGGATATTTTCAAATTCGTAAAGGTCCGAATAAAGTTGGTTTAATGGGAATTTTACAGCCTTTTTGTGATGCTATTAAATTGTTTTCAAAAGAGCAAATTTTTCCATTAATTTCTAATTTTTTTTTATATTATTTTTCACCTATTTTTAGTTTATTTTTAGTTTTATCTTCTTGAATAATTGTTCCTTATGTTACTAATTTATGTTCATTTAATTTAAGTGTTTTATTTTTTTTGTGTTGTATTAGGTTTGGGGTTTATGGTATTATAATTGCAGGTTGATCTTCAAATTCTAAATATTCTTTATTAGGTGGGTTACGTTCAATTGTTCAAACTATTTCTTATGAAGTTAGTATAGCATTGATTTTAATATCATTTATTTTTTTAATTGAAAATTATAGATTTATAGAATTTTATTATTTTCAAAAATTTATTTGATTTATATTTTTAACTTTTCCTTTAATGTTAATTTGGTTTATTATTTGTTTAGCTGAAACTAATCGGTCTCCTTTTGATTTTTCTGAGGGAGAATCAGAGTTAGTTTCTGGATTTAATGTAGAGTACAGAAGAGGGGGGTTTGCTTTAATTTTTTTAGCTGAATATGCTAGAATTTTATTAATAAGAATATTATTTAGAATAATTTTTATAGGGGGTAATTTATTTTCTGTATTTTTTTATTTTATTGTAGTTTATATTTCTTTTTTATTTGTTTTAATTCGAGGGACTTTACCCCGTTTACGTTACGATAAATTAATAGATTTATCTTGAAAAAGGTTTTTACCTGTTTCTTTAAATTATTTAATATTCTTTTTAAGATTAAAATTATTTTTTCATGTTATTTTAATTTAAGTTATTTATTAAGTTTAATTTATTAAAATCAATAAAAGATTAAAACTTTTATAATATGTTTTCAAAACATAGACTTATTCAAGTTCATTGATTAAATTAAATTTTAATTAGATTATCCCATTTTTTTGTTATAATTGGGTAATAAAAAAAATATATAAAATAAGTAATTGTTAAAATTTGTCCAATAGAAATAAATGGTGTTTCTACTGGTCTTGCTCCAATTCATGTTAATAAAATAATATTAGATGTTAAAATTCAAAATAAAATTTGATTAATAGGGTAAAAAGTTAATCTTTTAAAATTTTTAGAATGGAAAAAAGGTATAATTAATAAAATAGAAATTGATATAATTAATGCAATTACTCCTCCTAATTTATTAGGAATTGAACGTAAAATAGCATATGCAAATAAAAAATATCATTCTGGTTTAATATGTGGTGGAGTAACTAAAGGATTAGCAGGAATAAAATTGTCAGGGTCTCCTAAATAATTAGGTCTAATTAATACTAATATAATTAATAAAAATATTATTAAAATAAATCCAATAATATCTTTAAAAGTAAAATATGGGTGAAATGGAATTTTATCTAAATTTCTGTTTACACCTAAAGGGTTTCTTGATCCTGTTTGATGTAAAAAAAATAAATGGATTATTGTTAAAGATAAAATAATAAATGGAATAATAAAATGAAAGGTAAAAAATCGTGTTAATGTTGCATTATCAACAGAAAATCCACCTCATAATCATTGAACTAAAAATGTCCCTAAATAAGGAATTGCTGATAATAAGTTAGTAATAACAGTTGCTCCTCAAAATGATATTTGTCCTCAGGGTAAAACATATCCTATAAAAGCAGCTCCTATTACTAAAAATAAAATAATTACTCCTGTGATTCAGGTTTTTTTAAAGTGAAATGAGCCATAGTATATTCCTCGTCCAATATGAGTATAGATACATAAGAAAAAAAATGATGCTCCATTTGCATGAAGGTTACGTATTAATCAACCATTATTGACATCTCGACAAATGTGGATTGTTCTTGAAAATGCTAATTCAATATTTGCTGTGTAATGCATTGCTAAAAAAATTCCAGTAATTAATTGAATAATTAAACATAGTCCTAATAGTGATCCAAAATTTCATATAGTTGAAATGTTTGATGGAGTAGGTAAATCAACAATTGAATTGTTTATGATTTTAAAAATTATATTTGATAGTCGAATTGGTTTGTTCATTAATTATTTTTTCGAAGAGGTCCTATGTTAATATTAACAATTTTTACAATAATAAATAATGTTACTAAAAGATAATTAATCAATAAAATTATAATTTGTTTAGTGGGATTATTATATAATTTATTTAATGATATTTTTATTAAAAAATTTTGTTCAATTTCTAAATTTATTGAATTAATAATTTCGTTATTTATTGAAATATTAAATTTTAATTTATAAACAATTAAAATAATTAAAGATATAAATAAAGTATTTACTAGAAAAAATTTTTTATTAAAATTAAATTTTTGATTAGGGGATAATCTTGATGTGTAAATAAATAAAATTAGTATTCCCCCCAATATAATAATAAATAAAGTATATCTGTATCAGAAATTAATTGTTAATATTCCTGAAAATAGTGAAATTAAAATAGTTTGAGTCAATAAAATTAATCCTATAGATAAGGGAGTTTTTATTAAATGAAATAAGTTTCTATTAAATATTAATAAAGTTAAAATTATCTTTATCACCCAGAAAATAGTTTATAATAAAATATTAATTTTGGAGATTAATGTTAAAGATATTTCTTTTTTTCTGAAGTTTTAAAAATTAAAATTTTTCTTTGATTTACAAAATCAATATTTTATTATAAACTATTAAAACTAATAATCTTTGAATTTGATTTATTTGATATTTTTTATATTATATTTTTTATAGGATTTTATAGTTTATGTATTAATCGTTCGCATTTATTAATAATTTTGTTAAGGTTTGAATTTATTTTAGTATTAATTTTTATATCGATGGTTATTTATTTAAATTTTTTTGATATAGAAATATATTTTAGTTTAATTTTTCTTGTTTTTAGAGTTTGTGAAGGAGTTTTAGGATTATCAGTCTTAATTAATATAATTCGTATACATGGAAATGATTATATTCAAGTTTTAAATATTTTGTAAAATGATAAAATTTTTTATATATGTATCATTTATATTTTTTTTTATTTTTAAGAATAAATTTTGGGTCTTTCAATTTTTTATATTTTTAGGAAGATTTTTATTTTTATTTTTAGGCAGATATACTAATAATTGATTTCAGTTGAGTAATAATTTAGGGTGTGATTTATTGTCATTTGGTTTAATTATTTTAAGATTTTGAATTATTGCATTAATATTTACATCTAGGTTTTTAGTTTATGATCAAAATGATTTTTTGAGTTTATTTATATTAATAATTTTTTTTTTGACATTATTTTTATATTTAACTTTTAGTGTAACAAGATTGTTAATATTTTATTTATTTTTTGAATGTAGATTAATTCCTATTTTAATTATAATTATGGGGTGAGGATTACAATTAGATCGAATTCAAGCAGGTTTATATTTGTTATTTTATACTTTATTTGCTTCTTTACCTTTACTTTTATCTATTATTTTTTTTTTTTTAAAATATAAAACTTTATGTTTTTTAATTTTTTGTGAAGTGAATTATTATTTAGTAAATAATTGGTATGTTTATATTTCTATGATTTTAGCTTTTTTAGTTAAAATACCTATATTTTTGGTTCATTTGTGGTTACCTAAAGCTCATGTTGAAGCTCCTATTTCTGGATCTATAATTTTAGCAGGAGTGATATTAAAGTTAGGGGGATATGGATTATTACGTATTTATTTAATTTTAAGAAATTTAAATTTCTTTATTATTAATTATTTGTTAATTAGAGTTAGATTAATCGGTGGTTTAATAATAAGATTAGTTTGCGTATTTCAAGTAGATTTAAAGGCATTAATTGCTTATTCATCTGTAGTTCATATGAGAATTTTATTAGGCGGGTTTATAACCATATTTAGTTGGAGAATATATGGTTCATTTTTAATAATAATTTCTCATGGGTTATGTTCTTCAGGATTATTTTGTTTAGTTAATATTGTGTATGAGCGCTTAGGTAGTCGAAGAATTTTAATTAATAAAGGTTTAATTAATTTTATACCTAGTATATCTTTATGATGATTTTTATTATGTTCTTCTAATATAGCAGCTCCTCCGTCATTAAATTTATTAAGAGAAATTATTTTAATTAATAGAATAATTAGTTGAAGAAATTTTATTTTATTAATTTTATTATTTTTATCTTTTTTTAGAGCTGTTTATACTTTATATTTGTATTCTTATACTCAGCATGGAAAATTAATTAGTTTATATAGGTTTACTCAAGGCTATTTACGCGAATTTTTAATATTAATTTTACATTGAATTCCTTTAAATTTTTTAATTTTAAAGAGTGAACTGTTTTGTTTATGAATTTATTTAAGTAGTTTAAAATTTAAAACTTTGATTTGTGGGGTCAGTAATATAAATATTTATCTTAAATAATTTTTTTGGATATTTGTTTAATTATAATAATTATTATTTTTTTTTTTAGTTTAATAAATTTTTATTTAGGGTTTTATTTTTTAATTTTTAATTTAAATTATTTTATTGAGTATAATATTTTAAATATAAATTCTTCTACAATTATTATAACTATTTACTTAGATTGAATATCCTTATTTTTTTTGAGAGTGGTTTTTTTTATTTCTTCTTTTGTAATTTTTTACAGAAAATTTTATATAGAAGGAGATTTAAATTTAAATCGTTTTATTTTGTTAGTTTTATTATTTATTTTTTCTATAATATTATTAATTATTAGTCCTAATTTAATTAGAATTTTATTAGGGTGGGATGGATTAGGATTAGTATCTTATTGTTTAGTTATTTATTATCAAAATATTAAATCTTTTAATGCAGGAATATTAACTGTTTTATCTAATCGTGTTGGAGATATTTTTTTATTAATATCAATTGCTTGAATATTGAATTTTGGTAGATGAAATTATGTTTTTTATATTGAATTTATAAAGTATAATAAAGAAATATATTTTATTTCGATTTTTATTTTAATAGCATCATTTACAAAGAGAGCACAGATACCATTTTCTTCATGATTACCAGCTGCTATAGCAGCTCCAACTCCAGTTTCTTCATTAGTACATTCATCTACTTTAGTAACTGCAGGGGTTTATTTGTTAATTCGTTTTGAAAATGTTATTGTAAGTATAAAATTAATTAATTTATTTTTACTTATTTCTTTGTTAACAATGTTTATATCAGGTTTAAATGCAAATTTTGAGTATGATTTAAAAAAAATTATTGCTCTTTCAACTTTAAGTCAATTAGGGCTAATAATGAGAATTTTATTTTTGGGTTTTAGTAAATTATCTTTTTTTCATTTATTGACTCATGCTTTATTTAAAGCTTCATTATTTATATGTGCGGGTATTTTAATTCATAATTTAAATAATTTTCAAGATATTCGTTTTATAGGATCTATCAGATTTCAAATACCTTTTGTATCAGTTTGTTTTAATTTTGCAAATTTGGCTTTGTGCGGGTTTCCTTTTTTAGCTGGATTTTATTCAAAGGATTTAATTTTAGAAAATATTTTTATATTAAATTTTAATTCTTTGATAATTTTTTTATTTATTATTTCTACATTATTTACTGTAAGGTATACGTTTCGTTTAATTTACTTTACTATAATTAATAATTTTAATATACTTTCATTAAATTTTTTAAATGATTTTAATTTTAAATTAAATAGTAGAATTTTTATATTAATAATTATAGTAATTTTAGGAGGGAGGTTATTAAGATGAATTTTATTTCCTTATCCTTTAATAATTTGTTTACCTATTTATATAAAACTTATTCCTTTAAAAATTATTTTTTTAGGTATATTAATAGGGTATTTAATTTCTTTAGAAGTTAAGTATAATAAGATTATTATTTTAATAAATAATTTTAAATTATTTTTTTTATTTAATTTTATTATTATAATGTGATTTTTACCTGTAATTTCAACTTTAGGTTTAATCAAAAATTCTATGTTATTTAGATCTAAAATATCTTTAATTTTAGATCAAAATTGAACTGAATATTTGATAGGTCGAGGTTTAATTAAATTAATATTTTTATATTCTTCTTTTACAGATTTATTAATTTTTTTTTTTAATTCTTTATTAAATTTTTTTTTATTAATAATTTTAATTATATGATATTATTGAGTTTATTAATAGGATTAATTTTGTTTAAATAGCTTAAATTTTAAAGCTTTTTATTGAAGATGAAAAAATGATATTTATATCTTTAAACAAATATAATATATATATATATATAAAGAAATATAAACGAAATTAAATCGTTAAAATAGAAAGTTAGAAGCTTTCTTTTGAATCTTCATATTTCTTTAATTGGAAAATTAAATTTCAAATATATTATTAACATTAATATGCCTAAATTTTGGCTTCAATTAAATTGATTTTTTTTAAAAAATTTATATAGTTTAATAATTAAAACATTACATTTTCACTGTGAAATTAATAAAGTAGTATTTATTTATAAATATAATATATATATATATATAGTGTAAACATTAAAGTTTGAGTTAATTATTTTAACTTAAATATCAGGTCGAAACTGATTACAATTATTTGTTTCAAACATAAATTAAATTAAAATTTTAAGATAAATTAAATAGTTATTTAATAATTTTTGAATGCAATACAAATGTTATTTTTAACTATTATCCTGTTAATTTAATTTAATCAATTTAAAGCACCATAATTTCATTCATAATATACTCCTAATAATAAAATAAAAATAAAATAACTTGATAAAATTAATCAAATTTTAAAATTAGATAAATTAATGATAAAAGTAATAGGAAGTATTAGTGCGATTTCTACATCAAAAATTAAAAAAATTAAGGCAATTAAAAAAAATCGTATAGAAAATGGTAGTCGAGATTTTCTTTTAGGGTCAAATCCACATTCAAATGGTGTATTTTTTTCTCGATCGTAAAAGGTTTTTTTTGAAATTATGGATGCTAATATTATAATAAATAAGGTTAATAATCAAATTATTAATATATTTATGAAAATTAAAAAAATTATTTATACTAAATTTTAGACTTTTTGATTGGAAATCAATTATACTTTATATATTATATAAATTAGTAATATTTAAATTATAATCTTCCTCATCAATAAATAGTAATATATAAAAATAATCAAATTACATCAACAAAATGTCAATATCAAGCTGCTGCTTCAAACCCAAAATGATGATTTACTGAAAAATGATTATTTAATAAGCGTAGTAAATTTACAATAAGAAATGAAGTTCCAATTAAAACATGGATTCCATGAAATCCTGTAGCCATAAAAAATGTTGATCCATAAATTGAATCTGCAATTGTAAAAGGTGCTTCATTATATTCAAATCCTTGAAGAATAGAAAATACTAATCCTAATAGAATTGTAATAAATAGACTTAGTCTAGCTTCAATTTTATTTTTGTTTATTAATCTATGATGAGATCATGTAATAGTAAATCCTGATGAAATTAAAATAATTGTATTTAATAAAGGGATATGAAGGGGATTAAATGGATAAATTCCTTTAGGAGGTCATATTCCACCAATTTCAATTGTTGGGGATAATGATCTGTGAAAGAATGCTCAAAAGAATGAAATAAAAAAAAAAATTTCTGAAATAATAAATAGGATTATTCCTCATCGTATACCTGTTGTTACTGAAAGAGTATGAAGTCCTTGATAAGTTCTTTCTCGAACAATATCTCGTCATCATTGAAATATAATTAATAAGATAATTATGATTCCTAGTATAAATAAATTATTTGAATTTAAATGAAATCATTTTACTGATCCTAATATTATGATTATAGTTCTTAGTGCTCCCAATAAAGGTCAAGGCCTATAATCTACTAAGTGAAAAGAGTGGTTTTTTTTTATCATTAATTTACTTCTCTAGAATATAATGTTATTAGAATTATAAAGACATATGCTTGAATAATTGCTACAGCTGATTCTAGTATTAATAGTAAAATTTGAATTAAAACTAATATAAAAGTTAAATATTGTGAAATTAATATTCCTGTTCTTCTTAGTAATGTTACTAATAAATGGCCAGCAATTATGTTTGCTGTAAGTCGAACAGAGAGAGTTAGAGGACGGATTAAGTTTCTGACAGTTTCAATTAATACTATAAAAGATATAAGAATTGGGGGAGTATTTTGAGGTACTAAATGAGCAAATATATGATTGGTATTTTTTAATCAACCATATAGTATAAATCTTAATCATAAAGGTAATGCCCATGAAATAGTTGTAATTAAATGACTTGTTCTTGTAAAAATGTATGGGAATAACCCTAAAAAATTATTAAAAACAATCATATAAAATAAAGTTAAAAAAATTAATGTTCTTCCTTTTTTAAATGATTGGGGACCTAATAAAGTTTTTAATTCTCTATGAAGATTTATTGAAATTTTTGAGAAAATAATATTTGTACGGGAAGGAATAAATCAATAAATTTTAGGGATAAAAAAAATTCCTAAAAATGTTCTTATTCAATTTAATGAAATTCTAAAGATTCTTGATATTGGGTCAAAAATAGAAAATAAATTTATTATCATTTTCAGTTAAAATTTTTAAAAGATTTATTTGTTAAACAAATATTTTTCTTTAAAGGTTTAAAATTATTATTATAATATAAATTAATACCTATAATAAAAAACCTTAGAATGAAAAAAAAATAAAGTATTAATCAATTTAAAGGAAATATTTGAGGAATAAAAGAATATTAGATTTATTTTTCTAATCACTTTAGTATGACATACTAATATTATTTTAACTAATTCTTTTCATTAAGAATATTTGCTAATTTATTATATTATGATTTAAGAGATCAGTGCTTGCTTTTCAGCCACTTAATGATTTTTTTTTTAAATTGAGTTAGCTCATTTTAAAAAATGTTTTATAGGAATTCTTTCAATTACAATAGGTATAAATCTATGATTTGCTCCACAAATTTCTGAACATTGACCATAATATAGACCTGGTCGTTTGATTAAAAAGGTGATTTGATTTAATCGTCCTGGGATTGCATCAATTTTTTTCCCTAACGATGGAATTGTTCATGAATGAATTACATCTGTTGAAGTAACTATTAAACGGATTTGTGTGTTTGTAGGTACAATTATATTATTGTCTACATCTATTAAACGAAATGAATTTAATTTTAAATTTTTGTTTATGTAAGAATCAAATTCAATATCCTTGAAATCAGTATATTCATAAGTTCAGTATCATTGATGCCCAATAGCTTTAATAGTTAATATAGGATTGTTTACTTCTTCTATTAAATATAGTAAGTGGATTGATGGTAAGGCGATAAAAATTAGTAAAACTGTTGGTGATACTGTTCAAATAATTTCAATATTTTGTTGATTTAATAAATTTCGATTAATAAATTTATTAATTAATATAGATAATATTAAATATAAAATTGATGATATAATTAAAATGATAATAATTATTGCATGATCATGAAAAAATATTAATTGTTCTATGATTGGTGATGTGGCATCTTGTAGATTAAGATTATTTCAGGTTGTAATTTCTATAAAAAGATTAAAATATCTTTATTTATGGGTCTTAAATCCATTGCACTTATCTGCCATAATAGATTTTATTTAATAGAAATAGGTAATTCTTGGTATCTATGATCTGAAGGGGGCAGTAATTGTTTTCATTCAATTGAAGTTAATAGATGTGATGAAAAAATAATTTGTCGTTGAGAAGATAGTCTTTCTCATAAAATAAATATTAAATAAATGATTCTTAAAAAAGAAATTAAAGACCCTAAAGATGATAAAATATTTCATGATAAAAATGCATCAGGAAAGTCTGAGTATCGTCGGGGTATTCCATTTAATCCTAAGAAATGTTGAGGGAAAAAGGTTAAATTTACACCAATAAATATAATTAAAAATTGAATTTTTAATCAAAAATAATTTATTGATAAACCTGTAAATAAAGGGTATCAATAAATGAATCCTGCTATGATACCAAATACTGCTCCTATTGAAAGAACATAATGAAAATGAGCTACTACGTAGTAAGTATCATGAAGAATAATATCAATTGATGAATTTGATAAGATAATTCCTGTTAGTCCTCCTATTGTGAATAAAAAAACAAATCCGACTGTTCACAGTATTGATGGATTAAAATTTATTTGTGAGCCGTATATTGTTGCTAATCAACTGAATACTTTAATTCCTGTTGGAATAGCAATAATTATTGTTGCTGCAGTAAAATAAGCTCGTGTATCTACATCTATTCCTACAGTAAATATATGATGTGCTCAGACAATAAATCCTAATAATCCAATTGTTAATATGGCGTAAATTATCCCTAAAGTACCAAAAGTTTCTTTTTTACCTGATTCTTGAGAAATAATATGGGAAATTATACCAAATGCTGGAATAATTAGAATATATACTTCAGGGTGGCCAAAAAATCAAAATAAATGTTGGTATAATACAGGGTCCCCTCCTCCAGAAGGATCAAAAAATGATGTGTTAAGATTTCGATCTGTTAATAATATGGTAATTGCCCCTGCTAATACAGGTAAAGATAATAATAGTAATAAAGCTGTTAATGATACTGCTCAAATAAATAGAGGTATTCGTTCTAAATTTATTCCTTTAATTCGTATATTAATTATGGTTGAAATAAAATTAATAGCTCCCAAAATTGAAGAAATTCCTGCTAAGTGAAGAGAAAAAATAGTTAAATCAACTGATGCTCCTGCATGTGAGATTCTTCTAGATAAAGGTGGGTACACTGTTCAACCTGTTCCTGATCCTGAATTTACTAATCTTCTTGACAATAATAATAAAATTGATGGTGGTAAAAATCAAAAACTTATATTATTTAGTCGTGGAAAAGCTATATCAGGTGCTCCTAGTATTAGTGGAATTAATCAGTTACCAAATCCCCCAATTATAATAGGTATTACTATAAAAAAAATCATTAAAAATGCATGAGAAGTTACAATTATGTTATAAATTTGGTCATCTCCAATTATTGGTCCTGGTATTCTTAATTCTATACGAATTAGTATTCTAAATGATAATCCTAATATACCAGCTCAAAATCCAAAAATAAAATATAATGTACCAATATTTTTATGATTTGTTGAAAATAGTCATTTATTCATTAATTAATTAATTAATAATTTTATTAATAAAATGGCTGATTAAAGGCGATAAATTGTAAATTTATTTATGAAATTAATTTTTTCTTTTATTATGAATTAATAAATAAATTTTATAGTTAAAAAATAACATTAGAATGCAATTCTAAAAGTATAAATTTATTTTTATTAAAATTTTTGAGACTTATTTAAGATTTAAAAAAAATATTTTTATTTAAGGCTTTGAAGGCTTTTAGTTTTAATTTAACTTAAAATCTTTATAAAATATTATAAATTGAATTTATTATTAAAATAAAAATAATAGATATGTTAATTATTAAAAAATTAAATATAAAATATTTTGTTATATAATTTTTATTTATTCATTTAAAATTATTTTTATTTAAGATTAAAGCTGATAGTAAAGGTTTTATATAAAATGATAAAGTAATGATTGCGTTGATTGTAAATAAAAATGATTCAAAGTATATTAAATTTTTAATTATTAAGTTTAGTGTTAATAGTTTAGGTAAAAATCCAATAAAAGGGGGTAATCCTGAAAGGGATAAAAACATTGTTGATGTAATAATTAATTTTATAATGTTATTTTGGTTATTTTGTTTATATAATTGATTAATGAATTTTGTTTTTGTATTATTTAATATTACACAAATTAATCAGATTGTAAAAGAATATACTGTAAAATAAATTAATAAAATATTTTTATTTATAATTAAATTTATTAATATTCAGCCAATATTATTAATTGAAGAATATATTATGATTAATTTTAATGAATTTTGATTAATTCCTATAATTGCACCTAAAATGTTTGATATTATTGCTATGAAATAAATTAATATATTATTATTTAATATTATAATTAAAAATAAAGGTGCAATTTTTTGTCAAGTAAAAAATAAAAAACAGTTCATTCAATTTAAATTTAAAATAATTTTAGGTATTCATCAATGAAATGGGGCTGCTCCTATTTTTATTAAAATTCTTGATTGAATTAATATTATTGTAATATTTATTTTTATTTGAATTATTTCTAATTTTGTTATAATAATTATTATTATTATTATGGATGATGTTCTTGCTTGAACAATAAAGTATATTATTATAGAGTTTGAATTTTTTTTTTTAGAATTATTTATTATTAAAGGAATGAATGATATTAAGTTTAATTCTAATCCTATTCAAGCATTAAATCAGGTTGATGAATTAATTGTTAATAATGTTCTAAATAAAAGTATTAATAATATTAATATTTTTATTTTATTTAATTTATTATTTTTTATTTTATTAATAAAAATTAATTTTATTTTCATTTAATTATATGAAAAGTATTTAAATAATAATGAAGATAAATGTTTATTATTAATTTATATTTTTTATTCTATCAAAATAATCCTTTTTTCAGGCACTTCATTAAGTAATAAAAATTATTTTATTTTTTGGTGTATGATGCATTTAGAATTTTGAATTCTAATGAAATAGTTTAAATCTATTAAAAATAAATTATTTTACTATTTATATAATTAAAATTATATATAAATAAATTCTAAATTTATTACAATTATCTGTCAAAATAGTTTATCTTGAATAAAAAGAAAAAAATTTAAATTTTTATAGACGGGGTATGAACCCATAAGCTTTATTAGCTTATCTTTTTATTGAATAAAATTACATTTTTGAGCAGGTGGTCCATTTTGTGGATTCTTTAGATAGAACGACCGAATCCCGTGAAAAAATTAATGATTTTCGGGGAAATTTGGGAGTTTAACTAATTAATTTGTTTAAATTGTTCTAAATAATTAGAGTTTTGTTTATAATTTATTATTATTTAGTCTTTTATATTAAGGGAGATAGTTCCTATAGTTTCTTATTATTAATATAATAATTATTTAATATTCATTTAATTTACATTTAACAGAAAGATTAGACAATTATCATATAATAAATGGTTAGGAAGCAGTTCCATTTATTTTAATTATGATAATTAGATTACAATCGTCTATAAGATGATTCAGTACTTATCCGAGATTTAGAAAAAGATCTTTAAAGTGGATCTAAATACTTAAAATGAATATCTAATTCAATGGATTGATTATTATTTAACTATATTTATATTAAAATTTTATAATATAATAAAT